AAAATGAAGTTACACGGCCCACCTCTTATTACTTATTCTTTTATTAGTTTATCTAAGAGTTACTCAATGAAGCGGTTGATTGAAATCGCAAGATGGATAGATATTACAGATGATGAATCAATTTCATTTTATATACCTGCCACTTTCTTTTTATCTTTGTTAGTACCGTCTATAATGGTAGATGAAAAACAAACTTTCAATTGAGCTTCTTCTTTCAATTGGAATTTTTGCGTATCCTCTTATTTTGAAAAAATGGAAACTTAGGTAAGTGCTTTATAAACATATGTAGAAAAAAAGATATTTCATTTAGATCCTTTATGCTTACGATAACTAGTTATTTTGGTTTTCTACTAGCGGCTTTAACTATAACCTCCGCTCTGTTTATTGGTTTAAGCAAGATACGACTTATTTAAAATTCATATTTGAAATGAATAATAAATCTTTCCGTGAGATCCCATGTATTCTATAGTTACTTACAGCGTCAATTGTCAATTCTTGGTCATTGAGATTCATGCCAATTTGGATTAGTATATAGGTATATATATTACCTCTTTTTTTTCTTTCAAACAAATTGAAATGATTGAAGTTTTTCTATTTGGAATCGTCTTAGGTCTAATTCCTATTACTTTGGCTGGGTTATTCGTAACTGCATACTTACAATACAGACGTGGTGATCAGTTGGACCTTTGATTAATATCTCTTTTTTTTTATCAACCTCCTCCTTTTTTTATTTAATCCACAGATTTAATCCACAGGAGGGCAAATTCCTATTGCTGTGCAAAAGTTACTTAATCCATTTCAGTCTAATTTGATCTAAGAATAAAAAAATCACGCTCTGTAGGATTTGAACCTACGACATTGGGTTTTGGAGACCCACGTTCTACCGAACTGAACTAAGAGCGCTTTCTTCTATGAATAGATAAGACTGTAAAGAAAAGGATTACCCCATTTATTTTGGATGCATAGTATTATTGAAATACTATGCCCAATTTAAATCGATCTCAGACGATCCCTCGTTACTGCTCAAAGTAGCAGTAATAGGTAGGGATGACAGGATTTGAACCCGTGACATTTTGTACCCAAAACAAACGCGCTACCAAGCTGCGCCACATCCCTTCCATTGCTCTACAGTGTCATTGTAGAGAATTCCTGTCTTGTTTTCCACACCGTTATTTCCTCCTTTTCCACACCGTTATTTCCTCCGTTGATATACACAATTTTCTGCCCAGTTCATCTTTTTTTTTTTGTCTCATTTAACAGATCATATAATAAACATATATCATATAATAAACATATATTAACATATAATAATATATAATTAATATATAATATATAATAATAGTTAAAATATAATATAAAATATAATATATAATAATATAATAATAATAATAGTTAAATAATAATATAACATATATTAACATATAATAATAGTAAAAGCCTTGTATACATATAAATATACATATAAAAAAAGAAATGAGTATTTTTCGCAAATGCTCGGTAAGGGGGAGATGCTTTTGTTCTGTTTTAAGAAAAGATAAAATCCTATTTACTTTTATATTTACTTTTACTGGACCATTGTACAAAATTTAATATATTAATATTAGAGGAATCTTATGGATTACGTGTACAACTATAAGTGGTCATTAAGTACCGATTTTTGTATTACAATAAAAAAGGAGGGTTTTCGATGCGAGATTTAAAAACATATCTCTCTGTGGCACCAGTACTAAGTACGCTATGGTTCGGGGCTTTAGCAGGTCTATTGATAGAGATTAATCGTTTTTTTCCGGATGCGTTGACATTCCCCTTTTTTTCATTTTAGTTATTGAGATGGGAAGGAATGAAGAAGGTTAAAGATAGAAAAAAATATCTGTGACTAACCCCCCTTCCTCTTTTCTCTTTTTTCCCTTTTTTCTATTTTTAAAATAAGGGAGGAAAGGGAAAAAAGAAGAGTGGATTCAACATAGGCGAGGCTCGGGTTCAATAAAAAAAATGAATATTAATAATAAATAATAGAGGGATGGGGGAGTAGAAGAGAAAATGTGGGTCGAAGGAAAGAGTATTATACAAGATATTTAAATGAGAAATGAAATACTGTACTCAATTTGAAATAGAGTTTCGAACTCTTTGTATTACTTATTATTATTTTTTTTTTTATTTACTATGACTTTAATTTACTATTTAATTTACTATGTACTTTGATCTTTCTTTTATAATTAGAATTAGATTTCAAGTTAGCAATTTCTATTTGTTTTCCTCCCTTTCTTCTTCTTCGTGTTGTAGAAGAGTTGAATAAATAAAAAATCCAAAGGAGGTTCATGGCCAAGGGTAAAGATGTCCGAGTAACGGTGATTTTGGAATGTACCAGTTGTGTCCGAAACGGGGTTAATGGGGTATCAAGAGGCATTTCCAGATACATTACTCAAAAGAACCGTCACAATACACCTAATCGATTAGAATTGAGAAAATTCTGTCCGCATTGTTACAAATATACAATTCATGGGGAGATAAAGAAATAGGGTGAACGGAATACCTGTATGTTACCCTTTCAAATTTCAAAGGAAGGGTAAAAAATAACATTATATATAACATATTTAAATACAAAATAAACAAATCCTATATCCGTGACTTTCAAAATTAGAATTAAGAAATAGGATTTTCGAGATCAAAGATAAGGAATAAACTAAAACAAACTATGGATAAATCCAAACGACCTCTTCTTAAATCCAAGCGATCTTTTCGTAGACGTTTGCCCCCGATTCAATCGGGCGATCGGATTGATTATAGAAATATGAGTTTAATTAGTCGATTTATTAGTGAACAAGGGAAAATATTATCTAGACGAGTGAATAGATTGACCTTGAAACAACAACGATTAATTACTATTGCTATAAAACAAGCTCGTATTTTATCTTTGTTACCCTTTCTCAATAATAAAAATGTTGAAAGAAAGGACTCGATCCCTAGAACTACTCGTCTTAGAACCAGAACCAGGACCAGAAACAGAACCAGAAATAACTAGGCTTACTTTGGAATCATAATTTTAATGGAATCAGCGAACTCAAAGGCAGATTGGTATTTTTCCGAGAATCCAGATTAGATTATCGGGTCGTAAGAAAAAACAAAAAAAAATTGGAGCAAGCTTTTTCTACTGAGCGTGTTCATTCGTTTTGACTATTTTAGCATATTTTATCTCAGTAATTTCTACTCTACCTTCCCGGAGTTCATTCTCCGGGAAACTTCGTTTAAATTATTCCGACGGACTTTTTATAATCTAGTCCTTTTATTATCTCATTGGAAATCATATAAAGACAATCTCTATTTAATATAGCTATTTGTGCAAGTATTTTACGATTAAGAAGCAACCGTCCCTTGTACAGATCGTGTATTAATCTACTATAACTATAGGATACCTCTGTTTCGCGAATGACTGCGTTTATCCGAGTGATCCACAAACGACGAAAATTTCTCTTTTGACTGCCCCGATCCCGATCAGCCGAAAACAAAGCTCTTATTTTCTGTTGAGAAATAGTTCGAGTAAGTCTTGAATGGGCCCCTCGAAAGCTTAATGCAAATAAACGCATTTTTGCTCTACGTCTACGAGCTATATATCCCCGTCTAATTCTAGTCATTGAATAGATGAAACTTCCACCGAATAACTCATTTTTTTCTTTTCTTTCAGTTATTCTTTTCCCCTTTCCTAATCTATTAAGAACAAAACGGATTTTTCCAATGTATAAAATAAAAATTCCAAGGGCTTTGGCTACTATAACCTTCCTGACCGCTATTTTTTATTTTTTTTAGGCATTTCAATGCGAAATAAGAAATTATATTGTGTTATAGGTGTCAAAAATAGAAAAAAATGGATAAAGAAATAGCGGGTTCCTTCGTTTCTATGGTGACTTCCTAAACGGTGAGGTCTTCTCTATACACCGGAGCCTTTACTTCATTTAATGAACGTTATTGGTAACTTGTATAGTTCACCCTTTTTGGCTCTACCCATGAATTATCCAGCAATAGGCCTTTCACAATGAGATCTACCTATACAGTAACGGTATTTAATTATGAAAGTTAGCTGGGTAGCTGACCCTTTTAGTCCGTTCTTGCCAGAGTAGGAGCTTAATCTTTATGCCTTTCTTTATTTATTTATTATTTAATTTATTATTTGTTATTTAATTTATTTATTTAAAGGTTAAAAGTTAATTTTTTAAGTTAAATTAAATAATTAAATAAGTATTAAAAATAAGTATTAAAATTAAATAAAATTAAATAAGTAAATTTAAAATTTAAATAAAATTTAAATAAGTAAATAAATAAGTTAAAATTAAATTAAATTAAGTAAATAAGAAAGTAACTAAAAAAAAGATTTCCTCCGCTTAATGGCTAACCATTTGCTACCAATGGAGAATTGCTTCTCATCTTAAATTGAGATTTGCCCCAACGGAAACCATAAAATTTATCCACAATGTAGGAATGTGATAGCTTTGATTATTCTTTTTTTTTATAGTGAATGGAGTCCCTTCTTCCATTCTATACTATTCCCCGGTACTGATCATCGATACTGGAAAGTTTTTTGTTGCTTTTGTACCAGCTCATTGTATGATCTAAACGAGTCGCACATACACCCGAGTACATGTTCCTCGACGTTGAGGGCATCCCCGAAGAGCGGGGGATTTCGTGCGATTTCTGATTGGCTGTCTTGTATTTCTAATAAGTTGTTTAATAGTTGGCATGCTGAATTGTATCCATAATGGGCTGGTTTAGATTGATCCTAACCGGAGAATTCTGAATTACTTCCAGTTATTAGAATAGTAAAATCATAGATAAAATCTCAAATTACGTATTCCGGCTTATTTTCATTCACTTGCTACAAGATCATCACCTGCTACAAGATCATCACCTGCTACAAGATCATCACCTGCTACAAGATCATCACCTGCTACAAGATCATCACATGCTATAAGATCAACAATTCCATAAGCTTTTGCTTCTGTTGCTGACATAAAAGCATCTCTTTCTATGTCTTTGCATACAACCCAGAAGGGTTTCCCCGTTCTTTGTGCATAAACCCTTGCGAGGGTTTCACGCAGGTACACCATTTGTCCCGTTTCCAGCGTAACGTCTCCCGTGTGTGTATCACAAAACAAACTAGCAGGTTGATGCATCATTACCCTGATGATAGAACATAATAAAAAGTTCTTCTATCTCGCATGATAAAGCGAAGAGAAAAGAAAGATAAAGACTAATATAATAGGAAAAAGGATAGAATTGAACAACCGTACGGGCATCTTTGATGCATTGCATATGCATACGGCTTTACAATAAAATTGACCCTTACCCTCCAAGAAAGGGAAAGGTAAAATATACCAGACCCTGGTGGTCTAAATTATCAAATGGCCACCCTTCCTTTTGGAATACTTAAAAAGTACTATGATGGCTCCGTTGCCTTATATTAATATTAATTAATTATTAATATATTCATTTTTTTTTGTTTGTGATTCAGCAATCCCAAAGTTTCTTTTTGAGCCAATCAAAGAAAAAATCCTGTTTTTTTCCTTGCATAACTGCATAACATAATAGAAATATTTTTAAGAGCCCTTCGGTGTGAACAAAAAAGGTTTGTGACGCTGAGCTGGGCTCCCGATAAATAAGAGAAAATCGGAAATACCCTTTCTCTCATACTACTCCCTCGATACATAATCTAATGTTTTGAAAAAACAATGCAAAATTTTATCATTATCATATCGAATTCGAAGTGCCATGCTATTTTTACTTAATATATATTCCTATTTCCTAGGGCGAAGGCATAGTCTTCTTTTTTCTCTTAAATCATTGGCGCCAAGCGTGAGGGAATGCCATACGTTTGGTAATTTCTCCTCCGGCCAAGATAAAAGATCCCATTGAAGCGACTGACCCTATGCCTAGTGTATGGACATCTGGTGGTACAAATTGCATAGCATCATAAAGCCCTAGTCCAGGTAGTATCCAACCCCCAGGAGAGTTTATAAACAAATACTGATCCCTGGTCGGATCCTCAATAGCGAGATATACCATAAGACCAATAAGTTGATTTGAGATCTCGCTATCAACTACTTGTGCTAAAAAAAGGAATCTTTGTCGATAAAGTCGGTTGATTAGGGTACAATTGTAGCCCTTAGGAACCGTACACGCGTCTTTTGATGCATACGGTTCAAAAAAATTGTTGAAAACAAAAAAAAATCAATATATGGATTCCAGTCCTCTTTCTTTTAGGTTCTTTCTGACTTCTAACGAAGAAAGGGTTTGTCTTCTTCAATAAAGACGGCTTTTTACTTTCTTTTTACTAGAAATTATACATAAATAAAAAAATAACAAAAATCACTAAACTTATTGAATTAACTTTTCATTGATGTATTGTTTCATCGAGATTCAACCCTAATCGCGATGGTATTCTCTTGTTCCTGAGTGGGTGTCTTTCATCTTTTTAGGTTTATGCTGTACTCCGGGTAAAGATTCGCCCAATTTTGATTTGCACATATAGGACAAGCACTTCTGCATTACCATTTCTTTTTGTTATTACTTTCTACTTTTTCAATTCACTTCTATCGAGTTTGTTCATTAACAGTTCTATCGAGTTTGTTCATTAACAGTTCTATCGAGTTTGTTCATTAACAGTTCTATCGAGTTTGTTCATTATTTGTTCATTAACAGTTTAAGATCAACTTGCTTGAATCATTTCTGATAGAACTCAAAATCTTGGGTTTTTCTAAACGGAGCCTGGATACTTCCGTTTTTTTTTTAGTCCGATCAAGACAACCATAAATTTTTCTAATTGCTAATAGTAATTCTAATTGATAATAGTAATAGGAATCCTCCAAAAATGGATCTAATTGTACTTCACGCTCCAAACTTTTGATGATTCAATGAATCTTTATTGGGCGAAACACAGGATATCTCGATTGTGGGAGAGAATGGGGAAATCCCATATGGCCCAATATATCTGACAAGTCGCACTATAGGTCAACCCAAGATGCATCTTCCTCTCCGGGACATCGGAAAGGTACTTTTGGAACACCAATCGGCATTAATTGAAAGAGAAAAGAGCTGCGCACTCTATTTTACTTTGATGTGGAAACGTAACAATATAATTTTTTTGTCTTTAGAATATTGGCTTTTAGCTTTAGATTCGAAAAGATCATAAAGAAAAACAGAACGAATAAAGTCAAATTATTACGAACAGGGCAATGAATAAATATGTACGCATTCTCTCATAGAAAATGGTATTAGTCCCCGTTGCATATTGATACTTATCGAGTATAGAATAAATCTGCTTCTCTTTGTTCCTACGAATAGAATTGTTCCATTATTTTATTACCAACAGAATAGAACAAATATTAACCCCTGCTCTGAAATAATTCACCGAACGGGGGAGGTCCATAGGATAGTAATACTAGAGTCTTTTCGAATGCAATAAAGTTACGTAGTGTTTATTTATCTTTGATAAAGGGGTATTTCCATGGGTTTGCCTTGGTATCGTGTTCATACCGTTGTATTGAATGATCCCGGCCGGTTACTTTCTGTTCATATAATGCATACAGCTCTGGTTGCCGGTTGGGCCGGTTCGATGGCTCTGTATGAATTAGCAGTTTTTGATCCTTCTGACCCTGTTCTTGATCCAATGTGGAGGCAGGGTATGTTCGTTATACCCTTCATGACTCGTTTAGGAATAACCAATTCATGGAGCAGTTGGAGTATCACAGGAGGGGCTGTAACGAATCCGGGTATTTGGAGTTACGAAGGTGTAGCTGGGGCACATATTGTATTTTCTGGGTTATGCTTTTTGGCAGCTATCTGGCATTGGGTATATTGGGATCTAGAAATTTTTTCTGATGAACGGACAGGGAAACCTTCTTTGGATTTGCCTAAGATCTTTGGAATTCATTTATTTCTTTCAGGGGTGGCTTGCTTTGGTTTTGGTGCATTTCATGTAACCGGCTTGTATGGTCCTGGAATATGGGTGTCCGATCCTTATGGACTAACAGGAAAAGTACAACCCGTAGATCCAGCATGGGGCGTGGAAGGTTTTGATCCTTTTGTTCCGGGAGGAATAGCCTCTCATCATATTGCAGCAGGGACGTTGGGGATATTAGCGGGTCTATTCCATCTTAGTGTCCGCCCCCCACAACGTCTATACAAGGGATTGCGTATGGGAAATATCGAAACCGTCCTTTCTAGTAGTATCGCTGCTGTCTTTTTTGCAGCTTTTGTTGTTGCCGGAACTATGTGGTATGGTTCAGCAACTACTCCGATCGAATTATTTGGGCCCACTCGTTATCAATGGGATCAGGGCTACTTCCAGCAAGAAATATATCGAAGAGTTAGTGCTGGGCTAGCAGAAAATCAAAGTTTATCAGAAACCTGGTCTAAAATTCCTGAAAAATTAGCTTTTTATGATTACATCGGAAATAATCCGGCGAAAGGGGGATTATTCAGGGCGGGTTCGATGGATAGCGGGGATGGAATAGCAGTTGGATGGTTAGGACACCCCGTCTTTAGAGATAAAGAAGGACGTGAACTTTTTGTACGTCGTATGCCTACCTTTTTTGAAACATTCCCAGTCGTTTTGGTAGACGGCGACGGAATTGTTAGAGCGGATGTTCCTTTTCGAAGGGCAGAATCGAAGTATAGTGTTGAACAAGTAGGTGTAACTGTTGAGTTCTACGGCGGCGAACTCAACGGAGTGAGTTATAGTGATCCCGCTACTGTGAAAAAATATGCTAGACGCGCTCAATTGGGTGAAATTTTTGAATTAGATCGTGCTACTTTGAAATCCGATGGTGTTTTTCGTAGCAGTCCGAGGGGTTGGTTTACTTTTGGACATGCTTCATTTGCTTTGCTCTTCTTCTTCGGACACATTTGGCATGGTGCTAGAACCTTGTTCAGAGATGTTTTTGCCGGGATTGACCCGGATTTGGATTCTCAAGTAGAATTTGGAACATTCCAAAAAGTTGGGGATCCGACTACAAGAAGACCGGCAGTCTGATACAACACTGCTTTGTTATCTTTTGTCTCTCTTCTCTTTTTTTTTTTAGAATTTGTCATAGGGGCCCAGCGCGCAGATAAAGAAAAAGCAAAAGTCATGATTCAGACCAAGATTTCTCTGGTCCCCCCATAAAAACCATAAAAAGAAAATAAAAATAAGTAAACAGGTATGGAAGCTATAATTGTAAACCGCGATCGAATCTATGGAAGCACTGGTTTATACATTCCTCTTAGTCTCGACTCTAGGAATAATTTTTTTCGCTATCTTTTTTCGAGAACCGCCTAAAATTTCAACTAAAAGGTTGAAATGATTTTTCATTATCTCAATTGAAGTAATGAGCCTCGCAATATTAATATCGCGAGGCTCATTACTTCAACTAGTCCCCATGTTCCTCAAACGGATCTCTTAGTTGTTGAGAAGGTTGCCCAAAAGCGGTATATAAGGCGTACCCAGTAAAACTTACAAGTAAACCAGACAGAAAGACGGCTACAAGGGTTGCTGTTTCCATTCTTATATAATTTCAAGGCCCAAAAGGATCTATGATAAGATCATTTATTTACGATGGAATGGTATACAAAGTCAACAGATCTCAATGCATACAATAGGATTTATGGCTACACAAACTGTTGAGAACAGTTCTAAATCTGCTCCAAGACGAACTAATGCAGGGAGTTTATTAAAACCATTGAATTCGGAATATGGTAAAGTAGCCCCTGGGTGGGGAACAACTCCTTTGATGGGTGTCGCAATGGCCCTATTTACAGTATTTCTATCTATTATTTTGGAAATTTATAATTCTTCCGTTTTATTGGATGGAATTTCAATGAATTAGATCTATAAGAATCGCAAAGTTTTACAAAATAAATCATTTAGAACCCGGGTTTTGAGCCCATTCTATTTTATTTTGGGAGTTCAATCGCGGAATTTCTTTGTTTCTGTATTTCCGGAATATGAGTGTGTGACTTGTTCTAATCGATC